AAAGTCATCTTTCTTTTTGGTTCGCAAAACCAAAAAATTTTTCCATGGGTCTACAAGAAGATGAAAGAATACGGAATTGTATTAAGGACTATGTAAAAAAAAATAAGAAAATATCCTCAGGTTTCGAAGGAATTGCTTATATAGTAATTCAAAAAAGAATAGATTTGATTCAGGTCATAATCTATATTGGATTTCCCAATTTATTAATAGAAGGACGAACACGGGGAGTCGAAGAATTACAGATGAATGTACAAAAAGAGTTTCATTCTGTAAACCGGAGACTCAACATTGCTATAACAAGAATTGAAAAACCTTATGGACAACCTAATATTCTCGCAGAATATATAGCTTTACAATTAAAAAATAGAGTCTCATTTCGAAAGGCAATGAAAAAAGCTATTGAATTAACTGAACAAACCGGTACAAAAGGAATTCAAGTGCAAATTGCAGGACGTATCGACGGAAAAGAGATTGCACGTGTCGAATGGATCAGAGAAGGCAGGGTTCCCCTACAAACAATTCGCGCTAAAATTGATCACTGTTCCCATACAGTTAGAACTATCTATGGAATCTTAGGTATCAAAATTTGGATATTTGTAAACCAAGAATAAGAAAATAAGAATAATGGAACTTTCTTTATCTCGCCATTATGCTCATTAATAGAGAAATTTTAGAAAATATTTTCTTATTTTTTTTTATTAATCAAATAAAAACGAACAATTAGAATTCTATAAGGTTTAATAAAAATTTGATTTACCCTTTATTTAAATTTAATTTAAATTTTAGTATAATTGCTATGCTCAGTGTGTGACTCGTTAGTTTTTTCTTTAGAATTGAGACTGAAAAGAAAAATAGGTTGACCACACTATAAACTTAATAACTATCAAAACTAAAGAAACTCAAAACTCATAACCAACTTATTGCTTCGTATTGTCGAGATCCCAAGAAACAGTTACTATATGACTGAATCAATCATATAGTTGTAGCAACTGAAATCCTTTTCATAAAAAAGAAATCTGATTCTGAATTGTGAAAAAAAAAAAGGGATGTGGAAAAAGGAAGGGTGATAGAAAGAGAGAATAAAGATCTAAATGATATTAAATGATATATGATTCCCATATGTATGGTTTATGAAGAATTATCCCATAAAAAAGGCAGTGTTATAAAGCATCAACATTAATATACAATAAAAATATAATAAAATAATAATATAAAGAATCTAATCAATATGGATAATATAGTCTATTATATATGTAAAATATAGTCTATTATATATGTAAAATATAGTCTATTATATATGTAAGTATGTAATGAAGATAGAAAAAGAAAGAATCCAAATAATAGAAAATAGAGAAAAATTTAATTGAGCTTCGGGTTAAGAAAAACTGAGGAGATTGACTCGGAAACAAATAACAGATTCTGTTGAGAGCTCCATTGCAGAGTTCAGGCCTAAGTATTAATAGAGAAGTTATGGGAACGATGGAACCTGTGATTACATAGGATTTTCTTAAAAACGAATCAATCCTAAGGATTCATTGGGTAGGATGGCGGAATGAACCAAGAAAAAATGGATTTCTTCTGAATGGTCATGAATTGACCCTACAAATGAAGGAGAAAAGAGTTAATATTCGCCCGCGAAACCTTTCTTTATTTTTCTTTCATTTAAGAATTTCATTTATTGGATGACTATTGGCGTGATTAAATAGAGGTAAAGAAAAAGACTTTAGAGATTTTGCTAAAAGAAAGAAGCATTCTTTTTATCTTATAATACTTATAATATAAAATAAAATAATATAAAAAAACACGCCTAGTTATCTAGTTATATATACAGCCTACCTATGTAACAAATTAAATATAAAAAAATTAGTATATTCTTTCTTTTGTCTTTTGATAGAATAAAATACATATTTCTATGTAATATGTAATTCTATTGAATCATTTCATTCGCGAGGAGCTGGATGAGAAGAAATTCTCATGTCCGGCTCTGCAGTAGAGATGGAATTCAGAAACAACCATCAACTATAACCCTAAAAGAACCAGATTTCGTAAACAACATAGAGGTAGAATGAAGGGAATATCTTGCCGAGGCAATCATATTTGTTTTGGCAGATACGCTCTTCAGGCACTTGAACCTGCTTGGATCACAGCTAGACAAATAGAAGCAGGGCGAAGAGCAATGACACGATATGCGCGTCGTGGTGGAAAGATATGGGTACGTATCTTTCCCGACAAACCTGTTACTGTAAGACCTACAGAAACACGTATGGGTTCGGGCAAAGGATCCCCCGAATATTGGGTATCCGTTGTTAAACCGGGCCAAATAATTTATGAAATGAGTGGAGTATCTGAAGCTGTAGCCAAAGCTGCTATGGAAATAGCTGGATGCAAAATGCCTATACGAACTCAATTTGTTATTTCAGGATAGGTAAACAAAAGTAAAAGAAGAAAAGGAGTATTAAGAATAAAAAAACAACTACGGATTTCTTTATCTCTGGACAGACAATATTTCTTTTTTCCATTATCTTGAAATAAGAGATTAAAATAAAAATGATATGATTCAACCTCAGACCCTTTTGAATGTAGCGGATAACAGTGGAGCTCAAAAATTAATGTGTATTCGAATCATAGGAACTGGTAATCACCGATATGCTCATCTTGGCGATGTTATTGTTGCTGTAATCAAAGAAGCAGTGCCCAATATGCCTTTAGAAAGATCAGAAATAATTAGAGCTGTGATTGTACGCACATGTAAAGAACTCAAACGTGACAACGGCATGATAATACGATATGATGACAATGCAGCGGTTATCATTGATCAAGAAGGAAATCCAAAAGGAACTCGAATTTTTGGTGCAATTGCTCGAGAATTGCGACAGTTGAATTTTCCTAAAATCGTTTCATTAGCACCCGAAGTCTTATAGATGAAAATAGGATATATCCTATTTTCATCTATATATAGAATAGAATCTTAGAATATCTGAAATAGATCCGATTAATAGATTGTGTGTGTCTCATGTATATATTTGAAATTTCTAATAATTTTTGATAATCTAGAATAATTAAAAAAAAAAAGAATTCAATAAAAAATAAAACAAAAAAGAAGCATGTTGACTATATCAAAATTAGGGGGCACCAATAACTATAGTTCGTCATGGGTAGGGACATTATTGCCGATATAATAACTTCTATAAGAAATGCTGACATAGATCAAAAGGGAAGAGTTAAAATAGTATCTACTAATATCACTAAAAACATTGTGAAAATACTTTTACGAGAAGGTTTTATTGAAAACGTTCGAAAACATCAAGAAAGTCAAAAAAATTTCTTGGTTTCAACCTTACGACATAGAAAGACTAGGAAAGGTCAGAAAATAAATTTAAAGCGTATCAGCCGACCTGGTCTACGAATCTATTCCAACTATCAACAAATTCCTAAGATTTTAGGTGGAATGGGAATTGTAATCCTTTCTACTTCTCGAGGTATAATAACAGATCGAGAAGCTCGATTAGAAAAAATTGGAGGAGAAATTTTGTGTTATATATGGTAATTCTCCTAGGATACCCTAAATTTCTCTCAAACTTACTATTTGTAAAATAGAGAGGAGAAGTTAATTATAGAACTCTTCCTCTATTAGTTAATACTTAAAGGGGGTTCCCTGGAATGAAAGAACAGAAATTGATTCATGAGGGTTTAATTACTGAATCACTACCCAACGGTATGTTCCGAGTTCGATTAGATAATGAAGATCTAATTCTAGGTTATATTTCAGGGAGAATCCGGCGCAGTTTTATACGTATACTACCCGGAGATAGAGTCAAAATCGAAATGAGTCGTTATGATTCAACCAGGGGACGTATAATTTATAGACTTCGCAAAAAAGATTCGAACGATTAGATCATTCTTTTAAACATCTTTAAACATCCTTTTCGTAAAGATATAATTCAAAGTTCAAAAATGCAATAAACTGATTTTTGTTTTCAAAAAAAAGAGATTTAGAATGAAAGTAAGGAATGATAAATATGAAGATAAGGGCTTCTGTTCGTAAAATTTGTGAAAAATGTCGCTTGATTCGTAGGCGGGGGCGAATTATAGTTATTTGTTCCAATCCGAGACATAAACAGAGACAGGGGTAAAGAACTTTTTCATTTTTCTTTTAAAAAGAAAATCCATGTACATGTAAAAAGAAATAAGAAAGTATTCGTTTTCATATGAAATGGGTATCCTCATCTCTTTCTGTAGATTTCTGATTCTTTTTTCTTTTATTCTTATAAATCTAACCTAATAAAATATGACAAAACCTATAGCAAAAATGAGTTTACGTAAGAATGCACGTATTGGTTCAAATAAGAATGAACGTAGAATACCAAAAGGAGTTATTCATGTTCAAGCGAGTTTCAATAATACTATTGTAACTATTACAGACGTACGAGGTCGGGTGGTTTCTTGGGCTTCCGCAGGTACTTCTGGATTCAGAGGCACAAGAAAAGGAACACCCTACGCTGCTCAAGCCGCAACATTTAATGCTATTCGTACATTAGTGGATCAGGGTATGCAACGAGCAGAAGTTATGATAAAGGGTCCAGGTCTCGGAAGAGATGCGGCATTACGAGCCATTCGTAGAAATGGGATACTATTAAGTTTCGTACGTGATGTAACACCCATGCCGCATAATGGATGCCGTCCCCCTAAAAAAAGACGTGTGTAGAAATAAGAATTCAAGAGATTCCAAGAAAAAGAAATGATTCTGATCCAATAATTCTAAATAAAAGAAAAATAAGAGTATGGTTCAAGAAGACGTAGTAGGATCCACTCGAACACTACAGTGGAAATGTGTTGAATCAAGAGTAGACAGCAAGCGTCTTTATTATGGTCGTTTCGTTATGTCCCCGCTTATGAAAGGTCAAGCCGATACCATAGGTATTGCCATGCGAAGGGCTTTACTTGGAGAAATAGAAGGAACATGTATCACACGTGCAACATCTGAAAATGTGCTGCATGAATATTCTACGATAGCAGGTATTGAAGAATCAGTACATGAGATTTTACTCAATTTGAAAGAGATTGTATTGAGAAGTAATCTTTATGGAGTTAGGAACGCATCCATTTGCGTCAGGGGTCCCAAATACATAACAGCTCAAGATATCATCTCACCACCTTCTGTAGAAATAGTTGACACGACACAGCATATAGCTAACCTGACAGAACCAATTGATTTGTGTATTGAATTACAAATCAAGAGAGATCGCGGATATCGTATGAAATCCACAAATGACTCTCACGATGGAAGTTATCCTATAGATATTGTATCTATGCCTGTTCGAAATGCGAATCATAGTATTCATTCTTATGGGAATGGGAATGAAAAACAAGAGATACTCTTTATAGAAATATGGACGAATGGAAGTTTAACTCCTAAAGAAGCACTTTATGAAGCTTCTCGTAATTTGATTGATTTATTGATTCCTTTTCTACATGCCGAGGAAGAGGACATGAATTTAAAGGAAAATGAAAACAGATGGAATCTACCCCTTTTTTCCTTTCAAGACAAATTCACTAATCTCAAGAAAAACAAAAAAGGAATTCCATTGACATGTATTTTTATTGACCAATCAGAATTGTCTTCCAGGACCTATAATTGTCTCAAAAGATCCAATATACATACATTATTGGACCTTTTGAGTCACAGTCAAGAAGATCTTATGAAAATGGAATATTTTCGCACAGAAGATGTAAAACAGATATTGAGCACTGTACAGAAGCATTTTGCAATAAATTTACTTAAGAAAAAGTTCTAATTTTCAATCCATTAGATTTTTTTCATTTATTCTATTTTTTTTTCTTTCTAAAAAAAAATAGAATAAATTTTGAATCTCCGACACAGTCCATATATTTGCAGAATAGATCATAAAAAGATTGATGTATCTAAGGAAGATCCCCTTCTAGATCTTCCTTAGATATCTATGTTGTGGTATTTAACGGTTTAATCAATTTGAAAAAGACCTAAAGTTAAGGATTTCTCAATAGGTAAAGTTGCTCCAATCCCTAACCAAAGAGCTACTGCGGTACCGATCAAAAAGACTGTTGTGGCTACTGGACGACGAAATGGATTTTGGAATTTATTGACATTCTCCAAAAAAGGTACTGTCAATAATCCTATTGGTACTGAAACCATTAAAAGAACACCCAATAACTTATTGGGTACTGTGCGAAGTATTTGAAATACGGGAAAGAAGTACCATTCGGGTAATATTTCCAACGGAGTTGCAAACGGATCCGCCGGTTCACCGATCATTGACGGCTCTAGAACTGCTAAGCCCACATTACATGCAATAGTGCCTAGAATTACTACTGGAAAAATATATAAAAGATCATTGGGCCATGCAGGTTCTCCATAATAATTATGTCCCATCCCTTTAGCCAATTTAGCTCTTAATACAGGATCATTCAAATCAGGTTTCTTTGTTATTTGGATAGGTGAATTCTTGTGGATCCATCCCCCAAAGGAACCGGACATGAGAATTTTTTATCATCCGGCTCGAGCAAGAATCAAAAGAATCACAGAAATAGATTCATAGAACATAAATAGGTCCATAGAAGATCTATATTTCATACATATCTACATAAAGAATGTAGAATGAGAAAAGATTTATAAAATTACATTTCCCCAAGTTTCAACGATTCATTATTCATTGCAAAGAATTAAGTTCTGGCAACAAGGAAATGCTCAATATCCAAGTCGGCTTACAAATTAGATCATGATCAAGTGCTTTTTGGATTGTCTCATGTCTTTTGATTAGTATTTATCCCCACAATATCTTGATTGTATTACATACAAAAATACAAAATTTTTACTTGTTACTAATAAAATCTTAGCCCTTGTTCTTCCTTAGATCCCTTATTTAACTCCGATAGTATCATAGATCAGGGTTGATGCAGAGGAAATGAATGCATCTACATACTATAAAAACTTACTAAGATTACTATCCAATTATACTATCAAATTAATTCTAATAAAAATTACTAAAAAAAAATAAAACAAAGTGAATAAATAGAACATTGGATCATTCCACATCACTTATTATAGGGATCTTACGGAGCCTTTTCATGCATGACAAGATTTGGGTATGATCATAGAAAATATTCTCCTCAAGCGAACCGGCCTATCCTATTATCCTATGCTATATAAAGGGATTGACGTGATGTGATGGTTGGATGCGGAGACACATTGGGTTGTGAATTCCAATGTGGCGGATAAAATCATATATCTGCACGGGCCAATCAATAGTTCAAGTCACACACTCCCATAATCCATCCTCTGTTTAGGAAAATATACTTCAACTATTCTATTCGTATCAAATAAAAAATACTTCAGAGTTGAATAGAAGTATCCAAATAACATGCCTTATTTTTAAACAATCCATATTTGTAGCAATGAAAGACTCTTGTCCCTCCCCGATATGATAAATTACAAATATCTATGATCTGCCTTTTCTATAAAGGACCCGAGATACCTTGCTTACGTATCATTGGAAAGTGCATTAACATAAATACGGCAGTAAGAAGAGGTAATACAAAAGTATGTAAACTATAAAAACGAGTCAAAGTGGACTGGCCCACACTAGCACTTCCACGTAATAATTCTACCAAAGGTGATCCTATTATAGGAATAGCTTCAGGCACGCCTGTTACAATTTTTACTGCCCAATAGCCAATTTGGTCCCAAGGCAAAGAATAACCAGTTACGCCAAAAGATGCGGTCAATACAGCCAGAACCACCCCGGTAACCCAAGTTAATTCGCGGGGTTTTTTAAAACCACCCGTAAGATACACACGAAATACGTGCAAGATCATCATTAGAACCATCATACTTGCTGACCATCGATGAACTGATCGAATTAACCAACCAAAGTTGGCCTCAGTCATTATGTATTGAACAGAAGAAAAAGCCTCTGTAACAGTTGGACGATAGTAAAAGGTCATAGCAAAACCCGTAGCTACTTGTACTAAAAAACAGGTAAGCGTAATCCCCCCTAGACAATAAAATATGTTGACATGAGGAGGAACATATTTACTAGTTATATCATCTGCAATCGCTTGAATCTCGAGACGTTCCTCGAACCAATCATATACTTTATTGAGATAGGTAACCCAAGAAAGACTCCCCCTCTGAGAGCCGTATATGAGAATTTCATCTCGTACGGCTCAAGCCAAAACCCACAAATACTAGTTTCAACGGATATGGAATATTTTATATAGAGTTTCAAACTTCTTGTGGCTTAGCCGCTTGACTCGATTTGACCCAAAGATACGAAGTAAGAAAAATCCGGAATCTCTTCTTTGTGATGATAATGCCAAGAAATAAAATCTCAAGTTGGCTCATCCATCTTTTTTTATGTTAATCGTGACAGGCCTCTTGAATCTTCTCTTCCCTATCTTTTTTTTATAGGAATTCTCTTGTTGAGACCCTATGAATCAATTGAAACCTCAGATTCATACTAGAACCACGATGATTTAATAAAACCAAAGCTAAACTCAAAGGGTTTCTGAGTAAAAACCATTTGATCATCACTTCTTCAATGAATGTAATAACTCAACAAAATCTATAGAAAGAGGTTTCTTTCGGAGAAAAAATTGTTTGATTTATAAAAATAAAAGACCTTTTTTCCATTTTTTTTTTAATCCGGTTGCGAGGTCTGAATAATAGGTATGAATCATAGTTCAAATATTTCTTTTCTTGATTTATTCTATATAGTCCGTGCTCCAGAGACTACAATAAATATCTGACGGTAGAATCATCTTGATAGAGATGACAAATCCATTCTTTGTATTAGCAATAGGATCAATTATAACAAGTCACACGCTCATATTCCGGAAATGAAATATCGAAACAAATAAATTTCACGATCGAACTACCAGAATGGTCTATAAATCCAAGTCTTTAAGTTAAATTATTAAGTATTTGAATATTTTAAGCATTAAGTAAGTATAAGTAAAAGAATCTTTTTTGATTGAAAAACTAGGACTTCCTAATTTTTATGAACTAATTAATTGAAATTCCATCCAGTAAAACAGATGAATTATAAATTTCTAAAATAATAGATAGAAATATTGCAAATAGAGCCATTGCAACTCCCATAAGTGGTGTAGTCCCCCACCCTGGAGCTACTTTTCCATATTCCGAATTCAATGGTTTCAATAAACTCCCTACGCCAGTTCGTCTTGGCCCAGATCTAGAACTACTCTCAATGGTTTTTGTAGCCATAAATCCTCTTTCATCATGGGTTGAAATCTGTTGACTTTGTATACTATTCCGTTGTAGTTGTAAATAAACGACATTATCGTGATCCTTTGTGATCTTGAAATTATCGAAAAAATGGAAACAGCAACCCTAGTCGCCATCTCCATATCCGGTTTACTTGTAAGCTTTACTGGGTATGCCTTATATACCGCTTTTGGGCAACCCTCTCAAAAATTAAGAGATCCCTTCGAAGAACATGGAGACTAGTTGAAGTAATGAGCCCCGATATTCATATTGGGGCTCATTACTTCAATGGAAAGAATGAAAAATCATTTTGTTTTTTTAGTTGGAACTTTAGGTGGTTCTCGAAAAAAGATAGCGAAAAAAATGATTCCTAAAGTCGAAACTAAAAGAAATGTATAAACCAATGCTTCCATAGATTCGATCGTGGTTTACAATTATAGCTTCCACACCTATTCATTTTGGATCATTGACTAAAGAAATTCTAAATTGAGATTTACTATTACTATCTATATAATATGTATATATAGACTATATAGATATAGATCTAGTAATATCTTATTACTATTAGATTAATATATTAAGACTGAATATTAAATAGATAATAGATTAAATTAATAATGAATATAGAAAATAATAAAAAATTCTAAAATAGAAATCTAATATAAATCTAAATTTCTATACTTTAAATACTAGTTTAAATACTAGAATAAAATAAAAAAAAAAAAAGAAAGGCAAAAA